TTAATCTCAGGCGAAATACGATCGGGGGGAGCCAATTCAAACCCCTCCGGTAAAATAAGAACAGCCCCCACATTCAAAGCCCCCTTTTTACCATTAGCAAGAACTTGTTTCACTTGCATATCATAAGGAATTCGAACAACTGCTTCAAATACAGTATCCGGAAGTACCGCTTGTGGAACCTCGATATCCACGGGCTTATTAGCTAAATGGCAATTGGCACATACAATACGGCCAGTTGCTTCTCGCGGATTTTCATAACCCTGCTGTGCAAAAATGGGATATGCATTTGAAATGGGTGCTCGAGTTATTATATATATCATGAGCGATACGGAAATGGATCGAGTAATCTCTTCCTTTATCCAAGAAAAGGCATTTCTAGTTTGCATAGTCCAATCATTGATCCTGAAAAGTTCTACAATAAAATTAGGTCGGTCACTGGTATAGTTCCCTATCCATGATTCTGCTATTTACTGAAAAAATTTTACTGGAATATAGGAGGAATCCCCTCGATGGGTAGAAAGAAAAAGAAAAGAATAAGTCAATTTTTGAATGTTTAGCTTTTGTACAAAATAACAAACTTTATAATTGGATCAGTGGATCATTTTTTCAGTCATTCATTGAATGATAAATCACTACAAGTGACGGAGATACACGATTTAAATAACGGAAAATCCAATATTTTAAAATTGTATCTAGAATGACTGGAAAAGTGGAAACAAGACCGGATATAATTTGATCATTATGAGCAAATCCAAAATCTTTATAGACAGAACCAATCATTAGTTCCCAACCATGGGTCGAATGGAATCCTATACATAAATCAGTTAATAAAAGAATAGAAAAAGCTTTTATTGTGTCGCTTAAGTTATATAGGAATTCTTGAACCCAAGAGTTAAGAATAATAAGTTCTTGATTACCTAGAATAGAATAACCACTTAAAATAATGAAACAGATTATATTTGTCGAGAAGTGCAAAATCGTATGGATACGATCTTCGTTGTGGGTCTTGATCAATTGTATCGTTTCTTTGTAGATTCCGATACGAAGGTTTTGTAGACGTGTTTCCGGGTATTCCTTTATCATTTCATCCAAGAGTAACAGTTCCTCTAATTCTATGAATTTTTTTAGAATACTCTTTTCTTGAATATCATTCAAGAAAATTTCGGATTGCCCAGTATTCGACCAATTAGTAACCCAAGATTCCATACTTTTCTTAAATGAGAAAGAGATCCACCAGGGCAAAAAGACTATAGATGTAAGATATAGAAGGGGAATGAATGCTTTCTTTTTTGCCATTTTTCTTCTTTAATGAACTCAGCTTCACCTCATTCGTCAACTCTATATGATAATAATATTTCTATCAAGCATAAGTTCTATTACAAGTCATAGAGCCTATAAATCTATTCTCACGTTTTTTTTATTTGCAATTCGGGAGTTAGTCCTTGAATTTAGAAAGAATACAGAAATAGAATAAGAAAGAGAAAGAGTCTACTTCCAATTCGAATGAAGAAAAAAAATATTGTTTCCAAAGATATCAATTGCTAAAATTCGAAGCAATTGCCCCTTTCAATGAATGCATGAAAGAGCACTTCAAGTAATGAATATTAGTCGGATTTCGAAACGAAAGAACGCCCTTTCTATCAAAATAAAAAATATAAAATATTTCGAAAAAAAAATTCTTGAATTTTTCCGTTTTTTTTTAATAAAGCATTCATTTTTCAGTTAATTTTTTTTTTTCAAAATACTTCAATTGGTACACGCAAGAAATAGGCCAATTCCGCAACTTTTTGTTCAATTTCTCGTGGAGTCAAATTCTCGTCAGTACGAGTCAAGGGAATGACCCCCTGTCCTCTGATTTCCATATAAAGGACACGACGAGTATAAATACCCTCTTTAACTTCTATTCTGATGGACTGAATGTCTTTCATAAGGAATCGGAGAAAGATACGACGATTTTTTCCAGGAAATCCCCAACGAAAAATACACACTATTCCCTCTTTTCTATCGAATCGATCATAACCACTACCTACATTCCACGCAATTGTACACCACAAATAGGAGCTAATAAAGAGACCGGCGATTCCATAGAAAGACATCACGATCCCTTGTGGAAAAAAAATAATTTGCTGAGACGGAAATAAAGATAGCAAATTTCTACCAAGATAACTGGAAGTTCCAACCAATAAGAACCCTAATGAACCTAAAAAAAGGATAAAGGCCCAGCAGAAATTACTTGTTTTTCGAGACCCCCTTATAAGTTCTATCCATATACGTTCTGATCGCCAACCCATATTAGATCCAGTTGTATTTTATTGGAATTGGGAGAATAACCCAACCAAATGAATTTTAATTTACTTTTCTTTGTTTCCGAAGTAACTCTCATCAACTAGCACTATTCTGATGTAAACCTTTAGGAGTAATTCATCGATCTAGATCTAAAAAAAAAAATAGATGGGATTTGTCCCTACTGCCCGTATCTAAAAAATCTTGTTTTTTTGAACATGAAGAAATAAAGAAGCCATTGCAATTGCCGGAAATACTAGGCCCACTAAAGGCACAAAAATAGAGGGTAAGTTGCTGAGAGTTGTCATAGAATGGGTACCTCGATTTAATATTTGTACCTGTTATTTTTTTATTGTTCTATTAATATTTTTACCTGTTATTGTTATATTGTTATAAAGATATTTTATAATCACTAGAATTCATATATACTTATACTAAGTATATTTTCATATAGAATTATACTAAGTATATCTAAGTGAGTATATATATAATAATAAATAAAAAAAATAAAAAATATTAATTATAATTAATTATATTAATTATAATTAATTATATAAAATTAATTATATAAATATATATTAATTATAATATATATTAATATATTATAATATATATTAATATTAATTATATAAATATAATAATATTATAATAAAATATAATAATATTATAATAAAATATAATAATATTATAATATTATATAAAATAAATTAATATTATATAAAATAAATATAATAATATTATATAAATATAATAATATTATATAAATTATATAAATATAATAATATTATATAAATATAATAATATTATATAAATATAAAAATATTATATAAATATAAAAATTAATAATAAATAATAATAAAATTAATAATAAATAATAATAAATAAATTAAATAATAATAAATAAATATAAAAAATGAAATTAATAAAAAAATATAAAATAAAAAATATAATAAAATAATTTTTTAATAAAGCTCCACTTGATTTAATTTTGAATCAAAGGAAAGAAAGCATGGAGCTGAAATAACTCACTCAGAACGCCCTTTAAAAGATTACGCGGTACGATTGAATCAAATAAGCCCTTATGGAATAAATATTCAGCCGCTTGTGAACCTTCAGGTACTGTCTTATTCAATGTTTGTTCAATTACTCTTTTACCCGCAAATGCAATGTAAGCATTGGGTTCGGCAATAATGATATCCCCTAACATACCAAAACTAGCTGTCACCCCACCAGTAGTAGGAGATGTAAGGATCGAGACATAGAATAACTTTTTATTTGCTTGATAATCATATAAAGCGGAAGATATTTTAGCCATTTGCATCAAGCTCAAACTTCCTTCTTGCATACGTGCTCCTCCGGAAGCACATACTAGAATAAGAGGTAAAAATTGATTGGTAGCATATTCGATCAAACGGGTGATTTTCTCACCTACTACGGATCCCATACTACCCCCCATAAACTGAAAATCCATAACCCCAATTGCTACGGGAATACCATTTAGTTGACCTGTGCCTGTTTGAACAGCTTCAGTTAATCCTGTCTTTCTTTGATAAGAATAAATACGATCTTTATAAGGTTCCTCTTCCGAATGAAATTCAATGGGATCCAGAGAGACCATGTCTTCATCCATCGGATTCCAAGTACCTGGATCAATCGAAAGTTCGATTCTATCTGAACTGCTCATTTTCAAATGATATCCACAGTGTTCACAAATATTCATTTTTAATTTCAAAAATTTCTTATAATTTAATCCATAACAATTTTCGCATTGAATCCACAAATGTCTGTATTTTTGAGTTTCATCTAGATCATTAGAACTTTCTCTTCTAGTTAAATCACTATCACTCGTATCATTCGTGCTAGTTATTATACCGGAACTCTCGCTTTCACTACTATTTCTGCCTTTACTACAAATGTAACTATAAATGTAACTGTCATTGTATTTGTCACTATCACCTAAAATGTAACTATCAATACAAATTTGAGAACGAAGATAACTGTCAATGCAACTATTAATGTGATTAGTCCAACTATATTTAGTATCATACATGTAATGATCGTAGTCGGGATCGTCACTCTTAGATACATTATTCAGATAGCTGGAATTCTTATAACTATAAAAATAACTTTCTGGTTTACTTAGAAAAGAATGATCATTATCAATCTCAAAAATTTGATTTTCAATATCAAAATATATGGAATAACTGTCCCTATTACTATCCCTAACTAAAAAAGTGTCATCAGATATGAAATTCCGAATGTTCCCAAGGCCGACTAAATAATCAACATTACTGTAACTAGAATTGTCACTATCACTCCAACTATGAATGTTTTTATCCATATCAGTTATAATAGGGTCTTCACTTACACTGGTATTTTCAATAGGACCAAAACTATCCATTGATTTACTTAGCCCACACCTGTATTCTAACTCCCTCTTAAACAACATAGAATTGAACCACCATTTTTCCATAGAGCTTTCTTGCCTCTATTTACATGAAAATACAATAGATGAATAGTCATTCGATGAAAAATCATTTGAATATTGCATTTCCTATCACAATAAGCATATAAATACAATCACTAGGATTATTAACTAATAATAATAACGAGTGAGTGGGTATTAAAAAAAACGATTCTTTTTCGTGAGAACCCAGAGTATCATTTCACTATATATGTCACTATATGTGCTGGAACTCTTTTTTCAATTCTATTTC